TGTATCAAGGAATTCTTGTTCCATTCTTGGTTTACAAGACCAAAGTTTTGTTTTAAACTATTGAAACTAATGGTAATTTTAAAATTAAGGAGAGTCTTTATTCCGGTGATTATAGTGTTCTGTGGGTTGTGAGTTTTTACTTCGAAGTGTAAACATTTACTTAACACCTTGTTGAGATTAGAGTTTATTATGTTAGGTATTTTTTTTGTGATGGGAGTAAGAATTTCTTATTTGGGGCAAGAGGTTTATTTTGTTCTTTTTTTTTTATCTATAGTAGCCTGTGAAGGTGCACTTGGGCTTTCGTTGTTGGTCTCTATTGTGCGAACTCATGGGAATGATTATTATAACAGATTTAGGATTCTTCAATGTTAAAGTTTTTATTATTAGGTGGGGTACTTATGATTCTTAGAAGAAGATGGGAGGTAGTACAGGTTGGAGTGTTTATTCTTTGTTTTGCTTTGATAGTTAATTGTGGGCATGATTTTTATGTTTATTCTTTAGGGAGAATATTAGGTGTTGACTATTTGGGGTATGTTCTTATTTTATTAAGGGCTTGGATTGTTGCTTTAATAATTTGTTCTAGGGAGAAAGTGAAAAAAATCTCTTACTTCAGAGGAAGATTTATTGTGGTTAATTTATCATTATTAATCGCACTAATAGTTACTTTTTCTTCAATAAATTATTTATTGTTTTATATTAGTTTTGAAAGAAGCTTAATTCCAACTTTGATTTTAATTTTAGGTTGAGGGTATCAGCCTGAACGAATTCAAGCAGGGGTGTATATAATATTTTATACTCTTTTTGCCTCATTACCTTTATTAGTTTGTCTTCTCTCTTTGTATACCAAGAGAGGGTCCTTGACTATGGGGCTAACCTATGAGAGATCTGTTAGAGGATTTATTGGTGGGTTATGGTATCTATCAGCAATTATTGCATTTATTGTAAAATTGCCTATATATATATTTCATTTGTGACTGCCTAAGGCTCATGTAGAGGCTCCAGTAGCGGGATCTATAATTTTAGCTGGGGTTTTATTGAAACTTGGAGGCTATGGGATGATTCGAATTTTAGCTTTATTTTCTAATATTAATAAGAGAAGAAGTTGACTATGAGTTTGCTTTGGTATCATAGGGGGAGTTTTTGTAAGTTTTATGTGTCTTCGTCAGGTGGATATTAAGTCTTTGATTGCATATTCTTCTGTGGCGCATATAGGGTTGGTTTTAGGGGGATTAGTTACTTGTAATTGGTGAGGAGTAAATGGAGCTGTTGTTGTAATAGTGGGCCACGGGTTATGCTCTTCTGGTTTGTTTTGTCTTGCTAACATAGTTTATGAGCGGATTGGAAGTCGAAGTTTATTGATTGGAAAAGGACTTTTAAGATTTATACCTAGAATAGGGCTTTGGTGGTTTTTACTTAGGATTGGAAATATAGCTGCACCTCCTACGTTAAATTTGCTCGGAGAAATCCAATTAATTTCTAGATTATTGAGTTGAGGGGCTTTAACTGCCGTTGGAGTAGGTATTCTTTCATTCTTTAGAGCGGCGTATACTTTGTATATATATAGGCTTAGGCAGCATGGTTTGTTTTATAGATTACTTTTTTCTTGTAGTTCAGGTAAGGTACGAGAGTACTTAATTTTAATTTTACATTGGCTACCATTAAATTTTTTAATTTTAAAGGCTAGAATTATTTTTTATTGAGTGTAATTTAAATAGTTTAATAAAAAAATATAGGTTTGTGGGACCTGAGATATAGTAGTGGCTATTTTAAATCATGATTTGGAAAGTATCTATGCATTTAAGTAGAGCTGTTTTTTTATTATTTGGCTCGATTTGTTGTGGGGCTTGGTCTTTGTTACTCATAGCCCAAAGTGTAACATTTATTCTTGAGTGAGATTTCTGTTTTTTAAATAGATGTTCGATAGTTATGAGATTAATTTTTGATTATGTTTCTTTATTATTTTTAAGTGCGGTTTTACTTATTTCTTCGATGGTGTTGTTTTATAGAGGAGATTATATAGAAGGAGATAAAAGATTTAATCGGTTTATATATCTTGTTTTGGCTTTTGTGGGTTCTATAATGTTGTTAATTTTAAGTCCAAATCTTATTAGAATTCTTTTAGGGTGGGATGGCCTAGGGTTGGTATCTTATGTTCTAGTTATCTATTACCATAACGAAAAATCTGCTAATTCAGGGATATTAACTGTTCTATCCAACCGAGTTGGAGATGTCGCTATTTTATTAAGTATTGGATTGATATTGGGACTGGGAGGATGAAATTTTATTTTTCATTGTGTGGACATAAGAGATTCGAGGTGTTTGGTTATAAAAGGTCTTATTACTGTAGCAGCTATAACTAAAAGAGCTCAGATTCCTTTCTCAGCGTGACTTCCCGCTGCTATGGCGGCTCCTACTCCTGTATCAGCCTTGGTACATTCTTCAACTTTAGTTACAGCTGGTGTTTATTTATTGATTCGGTTTAGTCCTGCTTTAATTGAATCATCGGTGGCTATTTTTTTGTTGTTTATTTCTTGTTTAACTATGTTTATAGCGGGGCTGGGAGCTAATTTTGAGTATGATTTGAAGAAAATTATTGCACTTTCTACTCTTAGTCAGCTAGGAGTTATAATAAGAATTTTGTCTCTTGGGTTTGCTGATTTAGCATTGTTTCATCTTTTAACGCATGCTTTATTTAAGGCTCTTTTATTTATGTGTGCTGGGGTAATTATTCATAATGCTAAGGGTTACCAAGATATCCGTCGTATAGGAGGGTTAGCAATAAGAATGCCTTTGACTAGAGCTTGTATAGTGTTGTCAAATTTATCTTTATGTGGTATGCCTTTTATAGCTGGATTTTATTCTAAAGATACTATTCTTGAAGTGGCTTTTATAAGGAGTCTTAATATGGTTTCTTTCTTATTGTATGTGTTAGCTACGGGGCTTACTGTTTGTTACACTGCTCGTTTAGTGTATTATAGAATAACAGGGGATTTTAATATAAGAAGGTTAAGAGCTGTCGGAGATCAATCTTTTGTTATAACTAGCCCTATAATAGTGCTCAGGCTAGGGGCAGTAATAAGTGGCGCTACTTTGTCTTGGGTTTTATTTCCTGAGAGTTATATAATTTGCTTAAGACCTTTTATAAAAATGTTGGCGTTATTGGTTAGATTGGTGGGAGGAGTAATTGGATATGTATTAAATTTTATGAATATTAATTATAGGTTAGTTTCTTTAAGAAGATTACCTTATGTTGGATTTATAGGGTCTATATGATTTTTGCCACACCTATCGAGATTTTTTTTAAGGTCTCCAGCTCTAAAAATTGGAGATATCGCTCAAAAAGGGTTTGATAAGGGTTGATTGGAGTATCTCGGTGGACAAGGAGCGTATAGGGCTGCAGGCGGTCTATCTAGCCGGCTAGAAGTAGCTCAAGGTAAAACTTTAAAGATTCTTTTAAAAAGGCTGGTTGTTTGAGCTATTGTGTTTTTATTTATTCAAATTTACTTATATAATTTAAATTAGAATCTTGCATTGAAGCTGCAAAAGTGGCAGTGGCCTGTAGGTAATATTTTTAGAAGAGGTTAAGTCTTCAGCTTTACAATGAAAATGTAATGTGTTAAAGTTACACTATAAAAAAGAAGGAGGAACGGAGTTTAACCGCTCTAAGGGTAAGTTAGAAGCTTTCCTTATTACATACTCTTTCCTTAATGAGAAAATTGTTTTTCAGTGGTATCATTAACAGTGATAGGCCTCTAATTTTGGCTTCCATTAAGTTAATTAGAGGTTAAAAAAACCTAAACTTAGGCCGAAACTAAGCGCAAATAATCGCTTTCTAATCGAAGTTAGGCCGGTTTCAAAAACACCTTATGATTGCAACTCATATGTCATAATTGACTACAGCCCAATGAAGATCATTCTAGGGCCCCGTTGATTCATTCTAAATAAAGGCCAAATAAGAGAATTAAAAGAAAGGCTAGTCCTGTTAGAGTTCAGGTAAAAATATTGGTTAGCTCTACAATGGACACTAGAGGAAGAAGTAAGGTGATTTCTACATCAAAAATTAGAAAAATAACTGCAATCAGGAAAAACCGAAGTGAGAAAGGAATACGAGCTGATCCAAGAGGATCAAATCCACACTCAAAAGGAGATCTTTTTTCTCGATCAATAATTGTTTTTTTAGAGACGATAGAAGCAATAGTTATAACTAGTGTTGCAATAGTAATTGTTAGGCAGGTGATAGCGGATATTAAAAAAATTAACTTTTCTAATGAGTTAGTCTTTCTGGTTGGAAGCCAAATGTACTTTATATACTAAAAAGATTTAACCTCCTCACCAGTAGATACAAATATAAAGGAACAGTCAAACTACATCTACAAAGTGTCAATATCATGCTGCAGCTTCAAATCCGAAGTGGTGGCCAGCAGAGAAGTGACATATATAGAGTCGATAAAGACAAATAGATAAGAAAGCAGTTCCAATGATTACATGGAGGCCATGAAAACCAGTTGCTACAAAAAAAGTAGAGCCGTAAACTGAGTCGGCAATGGTAAAAGGAGCTTCAAAATATTCAAGTGCTTGGAGGGCGGTGAAGTAGAGCCCTAATATAACGGTTAATAGGAGACTTTGAATAGCTTGAGAATGATTAGATTCGATAATGGAGTGGTGAGCTCAAGTTACTGTAGCGCCTGATGATAACAAGATAGTGGTATTTAATAAAGGAATTTGGAACGGGTTAAAAGGCTGGATTCCCAAAGGAGGCCATAAAATTCCGATTTCTACTGAGGGGGAGAGGCTACTATGGAAAAAAGCTCAAAAAAACGAAAAAAAGAAAAGAACTTCTGAGATAATGAATAAAATTATACCTCAGCGAAGTCCCTTACTAACTGCTGAAGTATGGAGACCTTGGTAAGTTGCTTCTCGGGTAATATCGCGTCATCACTGGACTATTGTCAATAAAGTGGCTACGATTCCTAATCCAAGAAGGTTAAAATTAAATTCATGGAATCATTTTACTAGTCCTGTTGTAAGTATTATTGCTCTAATAGAGCCGGTCAGAGGTCAAGGGCTTGCATTTACTAAATGATAAGCGTGAAAACCATGGGAGAGTGACATTAGTTAATTTCGCCTGTATAGAGAGTTCTAAGGACTGTGAAGACGTAAGATTGAATAACTGCAACTGCAGATTCTAAAAGTAGGAGGAGGACTTGAGAGGATAAAAGGACTATTAGTATGCTTGAAGAGGCAATATGGGGACCAGTTTGGCTTAGGAGAGTTAGTAACAGGTGTCCTGCAATTATATTTGCACATAAACGGACTGCAAGGGTACCCGGCCGAATTAGGTTCCTAACTGATTCGATGACTACTATAAAAGGTATAAGAGCTCTGGGTGTACCTTGGGGAACTAAGTGGGAAAATATGTGCTGAGTGTGATTTAATCATCCGTAGATTATAAGAGTAATTCAGATTGGGAGAGAAAGGGACAAAGTTATTACTAGGTGGCTAGATCTTGTAAAAATATAAGGAAGAAGCCCTAAAGAATTATTAAAAACAATAAGACTGAAGAGAGACACAAAAAGGAGTGTTGTTCCTACATGAGTGGGAGTTAAGAGTGATTTTAGTTCTTTATGGAGAGTTTCTATTAATTTGGATCAGAAAATTCCTCAGCGAGAGGGAGCAACTCAAAAAGCTAGGGGCATGAAGAGAAGCCCTAAAAAAGTAGAAAGTCAGTTTAAAGGAATTGTAAAGATTCTTGAAGATGGCTCGAAAATAGCAAAAAGGCTGGTTATCATTTTCAGGATTTCTGTCTAACTAAATTATTTATTAGGTGTTGATTAGTTTTTTGCACCACAGGAATAAAATATCTAACAATACAAAAATAAGCTAAACTTGAGATAAATAAAATAAAAAGGCCTAATCAGAATAAGGGTCTTATTTGTGGCATTGAAAAATATCTAAAAGGATTATTTAAGCTTGACAAACTTACGTTATGGATTAACTAATTTTTCCTCACCTGAGGTACAAGTACCATAATAGGTTTAAAAGACCTACACTTTTTCAGCCATCGGGTGAAGCATCTCTTGAGGCAGAGATTCAAGCTAGGAAAGAATCAACTGAGACAGCTTCTACAAGAATCGGTATAAATCTGTGGTTTGCCCCGCAGATCTCGGAACATTGGCCGTAAAATAGTCCTGGTCGATTAATAAGGAAACTGACTTGATTTAGTCGGCCAGGAATTGCATCGGCTTTTACGCCTAAAGCTGGGATAGTTCAAGAGTGAATCACATCGGCTGCTGTAACTAGAACTCGGATTTGGGTGTCGAAGGGGACTACAGTACGATTGTCTACGTCTAAAAGTCGAAATCCAGGTTGGCTGAGTTCGTTTGAAGGAATTATATAAGAATCAAATTCAACTTGTAGAAAATCAGAATATTCATAACTTCAGTATCATTGATGTCCAACTGCCTTAATTGTGATGCCAGGGGAGTTTACTTCATCTAAAAGGTAAAGAAGTCGGAGGGAAGGTAAGGCAATAAATACTAAAATAACAGCTGGTAAAATTGTTCAAATTACTTCGATAGATTGGTTTTCAAGAAGAAACCGGTTTGTTAGAGAATTAAAAAATAAAGATGATATAATATAGCCAACAAAGGTTGTAATTAAAATCAGGACTACTATAGCGTGGTCATGGAAAAAGATTAATTGCTCTATAAGTGGAGAGGCTCTGTCTTGGAAGCCTAAATGTCTTCATGTTGCCATTGGTCCTAAAAGAAGAGATCTTCCTGGCAGGAGCTTAAGTCCTGTGCATCTGTCTGCCATTTTAGAAGAGAGTAATTAAAGGAATTTCTATATAGCTATGGTCGGCAGGGGGATGGTTATGGTACCATTCAATTGATGTCGGCAGAAAGGCTGAGAATAAGATTGAACGGTTGGCCAGAAGACCTTCTCAAACGATTATAACAAATCCTAGGACTGCAATAAGGGAGATAGTAGAACCTACTGAGGAAACAACGTTTCAGGTTGTATAGGCATCTGGGTAATCTGAGTATCGTCGAGGCATTCCACTTAGGCCAAGAAAGTGTTGAGGGAAAAAGGTGATATTTACTCCGATAAATATAGTGATAAAGTGGATTTTAAGTCACTTGGGGTTTAGTGAAAGTCCAGTGAATAAAGGGAATCAGTGGGCAATTCCTGCAAAAATCCCGAATACGGCTCCTATTGAGAGAACGTAGTGGAAGTGGGCTACTACATAATAAGTGTCGTGTAGGATAATGTCGATAGATGAGTTGGCTAAGACGACTCCAGTTAGCCCTCCCACTGTAAAAAGAAAAATAAAGCCTAGTGCTCACATTAAAGATGGAGTGAAAGATACTCGTGTCCCGTGGAGGGTGCCAAGTCATCTGAATACTTTAATTCCGGTGGGGACAGCAATAATTATAGTGGCAGAGGTAAAGTAAGCTCGGGTATCTACATCTATTCCTACTGTAAATATATGATGAGCTCATACTACGAATCCTAGAATTCCAATGGCAAGTATCGCGTAGATTATGCCTAAAGCTCCGAAGGATTCTTTTTTTCCGGATTCTTGGCTTACAATGTGTGAAATTATTCCAAAGGCAGGTAGAATAAGAATGTATACTTCTGGATGACCAAAGAATCAGAATAAATGTTGGTATAGAACTGGATCTCCTCCTCCAGCAGGGTCAAAAAATGAGGTATTTAAATTTCGATCGGTGAGTAGTATGGTGATAGCTCCTGCTAGTACTGGAAGAGAAAGTAAAAGAAGAAGTGCAGTAATGAAGACCGATCATACAAATAAAGGAATGCGATCAAACGTTATTCCGGCTGGGCGTATATTAATTACAGTAGTTATAAAGTTAACTGCTCCTAAAATCGAAGAGACTCCAGCAAGGTGGAGAGAAAAAATAGCTAAATCTACTGAGGCTCCCGCGTGAGCGACTGCAGCAGATAGAGGAGGGTAAACTGTCCATCCAGTACCAACACCTCTTTCTACTATTCCTCTGGATAAAAGAAGAGTTAAAGAGGGTGGTAGAAGCCAGAATCTTATGTTGTTTATTCGGGGGAAAGCTATGTCAGGGGCTCCTAGTATAAGGGGAACTAGTCAATTACCAAATCCTCCAATTATAATTGGTATAACTATAAAAAAGATTATAACAAATGCGTGGGCGGTGACCACTACATTGTAGATTTGGTCATCTCCGATTAGACTTCCTGGTTGACCGAGTTCGGCTCGAATGATTAGTCTTAAAGATGTTCCGACTATGCCTGCCCAAGCTCCAAAGATAAAATATAGTGTACCAATATCTTTATGATTAGTTGAAAAGAATCATCGTTGCGTGGTAGGTTAGAAGAATAGAGCTGATAGGTCGGGAGGGGGTGGAGGAGTAAGTTGGTTATATTGGGTTTAGTTTTTATTAGACTTTATATTTTAGTTTAAGATGCTGGGCTTGTAAAATAGAGTCTATATGAAAATATTTTAGTTAAGGATTTTAAAGAGTTTGATTTTTAACATGGATTGAAGGGCGTACTTAAGTACGTCTCTGTTATATAAGTTTAAATTCCAAAGATAAAATATAGTGTGCCAATACTTTTATGATTAGTATAAAAAGAGTACGGCCGTGTGATAGGATGGCTGAGTGAAAGGCGGTAGATTGTAAGTCTACATACGAGTTTATAACTTTCTTGTCAGGCTCGATAGTTTAATTTAAGACGCTAGATTGCAAATCTGGAGATGTAGAAGAAAATACTTGAGCTTAAGATTTAAAAGAGTTTGACTTTTTTTTAGGCCTTTGAAGGGCATTAGTTTAAATAACTTAAAATCTTAAAATAAAAGGAAAATAGATGGGATAAAAAGACAAATTAAATTAGAAGAAATAAGGAGGGGAGTTAAGGTTGTAGGTTTATTATGATGAAAGGTAATTTTTTTTTTAGTAGAAAGAAGTAATAGTGCTAAGGAAGACAGTCGAAGATAGTAGTATAAAGTAATAAGTGCTGAGAGAATTAAAATTAAAAGGGGGAAATATATTTTAGTATTAATTAAGGATTCAATAAGAATTCATTTTGGCAAGAATCCTGAAAAAGGAGGTAATCCTCCTAAAGATAGGAGTGAAAAGGAGTTTATAATGTTTAATCTGGGTTGGGAGTCTGATTTGGTTAAAAGTTGCGGAAAGTAGAATGATTGTTGAGATTTAAATAGGAGGGCGATAGAGGTAGAGATTCCGCTGTAGAAGATGAAGTAAAGAATCCATAAAGAGTCTTGGAGGGAGATAGCGGCCAATATTCATCCTATATGCGCAATTGAGGAAAAGGCTAAGATTTTTCGAAGTGAGAGCTGATTTAGTCCTCCTACGGAGCCTACAAGGGCAGAAGCTAGGGCGGCTAGGAGGACTAACGAGGCAGCAGTTCAGTTAGAAATTAAATGAGAAATAAGAAATATTGGAGCTACTTTTTGGATTGTAAGGAGCAGGATTCTTTGAGTTCAGTTTAAACCTTCTATAATAGCTGGAAATCAGAAATGGAACGGTGCTGCGCCTAGTTTTATTAATAGAGCAATTAGAATTGTTGCCTGAAAGACTGGAAAGTGAAGAGATAAAGGGCCTGCGAAGATAACTATGGAGGAGCCAAGGGCTTGAATCAAAAAATATTTTAGGGCTGCTTCAGAGGGAAACTGATTGTGTTTGTCGGTGATAAGAGGGATAAAAGATATAAGGTTTAATTCTAATCCTACTCATGCGATAAATCAGGAGGTAGCGGAAAGGGCTGTTATTGTCCCTATAATTAGAAGAGAAAGAAAAAGAAGATGTAATGAAGAAAAAGGCATTAAAAAGAGTGAGAACTTAACTCACATGGACGGGGTATGAACCCATTAGCTTAATTTAGCTTATCTTTTGAGGGGTAGTACATGCTGGTGTATAGGGCATAAGAATTTTTGGTATTCTCGGGATTGGTGTAAATCCATTGTATGTAATATGAGTAGGACAGCCTACATGATTTGCCCTATCAAGGCAGGCCTTTTATCAGGCATCATATTAATGGAGTAAGAAATTAAAAATGTAAGTGGGAGAAGAATAAATATAGAAAAGATAGATTTAAGAAATAATTATTTTTTTGGGGGGGGGGGGTGTAAGAATCTAATTTTTTTGTAGATTATATATACAAGTCTAGAAATATCTTATTATCTCCTACTGCGGACTTTAAAGAAATTTCATATACACCTAAAATAGTATAAAATGAAAGGGACCTTATATTACGATAAATGCAGTAGGACGCCCGTTTCAAGGCGAATGAGAAAAAGGGCGCCACTGCATTTATCTGAAATTTTAGTGAATTTTGAAGAGACTATTGTAAATGTAATAATCTATGGCCTTAGATATAAAAAGTATAGTGGTAACTTTATAATTTAATAGTGAAACCATATTCTGGACCTGAATCTTGTTTTAATTGTTTAATAATATGAGTGAACGATATTCAGGAGATGATTATAGAGAAAAGATTAGCTTATAATAAGAGAGATAGATACTCTTTAAGGGGACTACCTTGAAAAGGTTGAAAGATGGGTACTGGAAAAGAGACATTGGAGGAGTATTTTTTTTCTTTTTTAAATGTTTATATAATTGTAAAGTGCGAGATGAGTTAATAATAGGAAGATAGCTATATTGGTAAAATCATATGTTTTTTCAAAGTTCTTAGGGCATTGGAAGGGAATAATAAAGTAAAATGATTATCTTAATTATTAAAAAATTTAAGATGGAAAAAAAGTTATTGTTTAATATTCTTAATTTAATTTAAATATTAAAGATTATGAAGGTTGTAATTAGAAAAAAGGTATAGGGAGTAGAAAAAGTTTGATTCTTGCTTGAATTTTTGCTTTGAGACCTGGAAAATATATGCAAGTGAGGGCATAAAGATAAATGTGGGATTTAATATCTATTTTATATAGTAGTTAAAGCAGTTAGTATTAAGGGGCAGTATATAAGCTTTATGTATTAGTGAAAACTAGATTAAGCAAGGTGTTTTGAAGATCCGGTTAAAATTTGTGCCAGCAGCCGCGGTTATACTAAAGGGTCAAGTTAAAATGTGTTAGAGATAATAGTTAAGATGGGGATTAGTAGGGTTTAGAGTTATTTTATCAAAAGGTGAAATTTATGGGCTATAGCATAACTTTAAGATTAAGCTAATTTATTTTGAAGCTAAAAATATCTGGGTATGGACTAGGATTAGATACCCTATTACACCAGAGGATAATAGGAAAAAGCTAGAGTAGTAAGAGTAAATGAGCTCGAAATTCAAAGAATTTGGCGGTATTTTAGTCTAGTTGGAGGAACCTGTTTTATAAACGATACACCACGTAAAATTTTTCTTATTCTTGTAAAGTTAGTATACCTTCATTATTAGATAATATTGAGAGATATTGTTGGAATCAAAGTTTTTGAGTATATTAGATCACGGTGCTGCCTATGAATAAGTATAAATGGGTTACAATAAAAATTTATTTAGACGGAGCTAGGAGTTAAATTTCTAGTGAAGGGGGATTCAATTGTAATCTAGAATTTAGTAAGGCTGGATGGTAATAGCTCTAGAATGTGTACATATTGCCCGTCGCTTTCATCAGTGTAGATGAGATAAGTCGTAACATAGTAGGGGTACTGGAAGGTGTCCCTAGAAGATAAAATAAAGCTTTTTAGTTAAGCGTTTCACTTACGTTGAAAAGGTTTATCGTGCGAATCGATTTGTTTTAAATATGTAAATTTGTTAGTATATAGAGAAGATAAAATGAGTCCTAAGAAAAATAATTTTGAGGAATGTTAAGTAGAGTAGAAGAATTCGAAGTATGGCTTAAGGCGTTAGTGGAAAAGTATCGTAAGAGAAAGTTGAAAATTTGAAAAATTAATCGGGTTAAAGTAAATATATAAAGTTGTACCTTGTGTCTCAGGGATAATCAAAATTTTCTTTATAATAAAGAAATCTCGAAACAAAGATAGCTAAGAAAAAGATATTATTACTGTGGTAAAATTATTTATAACTTTTTCTTAGTAGTGAAATATTAGTCGTGCTTTGTTATATCTGGTTGTCTTTAAAATGGATTTAATCCAGCTATAAATTTTATTGAATTTATAATATAAAGTAGGAGGGAAAAGCTTCTTATTAAAAATTATTTATAGAAAAGTATAAAAGTTTAAAGTGGACTAGGCTTAAAAGTAGCTAAGTTGACAAAGTGTTTTAGCTGAAGTAAAAAGCTATATAATTTTTTTATTTTTCTTGAGATTGGTAGAGGACTATAATAAATAATTGTATTTTAAAAGAAAAAATGGTTATATTAGTATTCTTTTTTTGCTTCTTAAATATTAAAATAATTAGAAGTATATAGGTTAGGGGAGATACACTAAAGGAATTCGGCAAAATTACTTCCGCCTGTTTATCAAAAACATGTCTTTATGGTGTTAATATAAAGTCTGGCCTGCCCTCTGATATTAAATTTAAAGGCCGCGGTATCTTGACCGTGCGAAGGTAGCATAATGATTTGTTCTTTAATTGGGGACTAGAATGAAAGGTTGCATGAGAAGTTAGCTGTCTCTGGTGTAAATATTGAAATTAACTTTTAAGTGAAAAGGCTTAAATAAGCTAAGGGGACGATAAGACCCTATAAATCTTTACATTGGCGCTTTATTTTTGAGCATTTAAGTGAAGATTTGAAGGCAAAGTTTGCTAGTGTTTTGTTGGGGCGACAGGAGTATAAAGGTAACTGCTTTGAAAATAAAATTAAATATATTTAATTTGAAAGAAAGAGATCCTTCTATGAGGATAGCAGAACAAGTTACTTTAGGGATAACAGCGTAATTTCTTTTGAGAGTTCTTATCGAAAAAGAAGATTGCGACCTCGATGTTGAATTAAGGTTCCTCCACGGGGGAGAAGTTGTGAGAGGAGGTCTGTTCGACCTTTAAATCTTTACATGATTTGAGTTCAGACCGGCGTGAGCCAGGTCGGTTTCTATCTCTTAGATATAAATGGGCTTTCTTAGTACGAAAGGATTGGAATGCTGAAATAGTTTTTATAAGTGATTGAAGAAATTGTCTTGGCAGAGTAATGCATTAGATTTAGGATCTAATAATATAGAGTTTAAAATCTATAGATAATAAATACTTTAGATAGGGTATGAAGTATTTGTGGGATTTGTATTGATAGTTGTTAATTATCTTGTTTTAATTATTTGTGTTTTAGTAAGTGTGGCTTTTGTAACCTTACTTGAGCGTAAAATTTTAGGGTATATTCAGATTCGCAAAGGTCCTAATAAAGTGGGGTTTATGGGAATCTTGCAGCCTTTTTCTGATGCAGTAAAGTTATTTACTAAAGAACAGACTTCTCCTACTCTTTCGAATTTTTTAGTTTATTATATATCTCCTGTGTTTAGTTTATTTATTTCTTTGTTGGTGTGGGCTGTAGTGCCTTACGAGCAAGGGTTGATAAATTTTGAGTTAGGGGTATTGTTTTTTTTGTGTTGTTTGAGATTAGGGGTTTATTCTACAATAAGGGCAGGTTGGGCTTCTAATAGAAAATATTCTCTTTTGGGTAGGCTTCGTGCGGTGGCCCAGACTATTTCTTATGAGGTAAGATTGGCTTTAATTTTACTTAGGTTTTTATTTTTAGTTGGGGGATTTAATTTTGAATTGTTTAGCTTATATCAGGAAAAAGTATGGTTATTGTGAGTAGTAATGCCTTTGAGTTGAGTTTGATTTGCTTCTTGTTTAGCGGAAACTAATCGGACTCCTTTTGATTTTGCTGAGGGAGAGTCAGAGTTAGTTTCTGGATTTAATACTGAATATAGGAGAGGGGGGTTTGCTTTGATTTTTATAGCTGAATATGCTAGAATTTTGTTTATGAGAATATTGTTTAGGCTTATATTTTTAGGTGGCACTTTTTTGGGAATTAGAAGATATTTAAAATTAGTTGCTATAGCTTTTATTTTTATTTGAGTACGTGGAACTCTTCCCCGTTTACGGTATGATAAATTAATATACCTAGCTTGGAAAAGATTTTTACCGGTGTCTTTAAATTATTTAATTTTTTATATGGGGGTGAAGCTTTTTTGTGTGTGTATAGTTTTAATTTAATTTTAATTAATTTGGTTCATTAGGTTCTTTGATAGATAAGAGGATTTGTCTCTTTTTTAGTGTTTTCAAAACACTTGTTTTGAAAAATAAACTAATCAATCAGTTAAGTAAGTAGTCTCAGCTTAATAAAATTAAGGGGTTAATAGTATAATATAAAAAATAAAGAACAGTTAAAATTTGGCCTGTAATGATATAGGGATCTTCTACTGGACGAGCTCCGATCCAGGTTAATAGGATTAGAATTGCTACTAAGCATCAGAATATAAATTGATTTAGGGGGTAGAATGTAAGTCTTCGGAATTTAGAAAGATGAGTAAAGGGAAGGACCATTAAGATAGCTACTGAGAGAACTAAGGCAATTACTCCCCCTAGTTTGTTAGGGATTGAACGTAAGATTGCGTAAGCGAATAAAAAATATCATTCGGGTTGAATATGAACTGGGGTAGACATGGGGTTAGCTGGAATAAAGTTGTCAGGATCTCCTAGGAGGTATGGATTGAGAAGTGTAAGGAGAACTAGGGTGGCCAAAAGGACTAAAAATCCTACGATGTCTTTAAATGAGAAGTAAGGGTGGAAAGGAACTTTATCTGGTTGTCTTGAAATACCAAGGGGGTTGTTAGATCCTGATTGATGAAGAAATAAGATATGAATTGCTGACAAAGCAGCTACAACAAAAGGGAGTATAAAATGGAGGGCGAAAAATCGGGTTAGTGTTGCGTTTCCCACTGAGAATCCTCCTCAAACTCATTCTACTAGGTTTGTACCTACGTAAGGTACTGCTGAGGCTAAGTTAGTAATAACAGTGGCACCTCAGAAGGATATTTGACCTCAGGGTAAAACGTAACCTAGAAAAGCGGTTCCTATAACTGAAAAGAGAATTACAACTCCCACTATTCAAACAGGGGCAGATGTAAAAGAGCCGTAATAAATACCTCGACCAATGTGAAGGTAAAGGCAAATAAAAAAGAATGAAGCTCCATTTGCATGAAGAGTTCGTAGGAGTCATCCGTAGTTTACATCTCGGCAAATATGGGCTACTCTTGAAAAGGCTAAGGATACGTCTGCTGTGTAGTGTATAGCTAAAAAAAGTCCAGTTACAATTTGAACTCCTAAGCATAATCCTAAAAGAGAGCCAAAATTTCAGAAGACGGAAATATTGGTTGGAATAGGTATGTCTACTAGAGCTCCGTTTATAATTTTGAATAAAGGGTGAGACTTACGAATTGGGGTTGACATTTATTTAGAAAATCGTAAAGGACCGAAAAAGATGGAGGTTACAAATACTACAACGATAAGTGTTAATAAAAGGTAGAGAATAACGAATCTCGTTAGCAAAAGAGTAGGTTGGTTATAGATTAAGCATGTAAGAGAAGATGTGAAAGTGGGTTGTGTAAATATACTAAAAAAATTATGTTGGGGTGTAATAGGTCATGGCGAGAAGAAGGGATCTATCGTTGCAAGAATGAGAGCTATTAGAATTCTTGAGAAAAGGATGGCGCAGCCAGAGATCAAGGAGACACTGAAAGATTCGTTTGAAGCTAAAGAAGCAACATAAATGAAAAGAACTAATATGCCTCCTAAAAAAATTAAAAATAAGATATAAGAAAACCAGAAAGAGGGGGCAACTAGGCCTGTTGTGAGAGATACTAAAATTGTTTGAATTAGTAGGACTATTCCTGCTGAGAGAGGGTGAACTAGTCGTGTGAATAGGAGGGATATAAAAAAAATTAAAGGAAAAAAGGTTATAAGAATTACAGGAAATAGTTTAGTTAAGAAAATATTAATTTTGGGGATTAAAGACAAAAGTTTATTTTTTTCCTGA